TTCGAATAAATCCCTAAATTCAAAACTACCTGTTATCCAATAAAAACCTAAAATGCCTAATAATAAACCAAAATCCCCGACACGATTAGTTACAAAGGCTTTTTGACAAGCATTTGCCGCAACAGGTCGTGTGAACCAAAACCCTATTAATAGATACGAACATATTCCAACCAATTCCCAAAAAATATAAATTTGTATCAAATTAGAACTAGTAACTAATCCCAACATGGAAGTACTGAAAAAACTCATATAAGCAAAAAATCTTACATATCCTTGATCATGAGACATATAATTATCACTATAAATAAGAACCATAATTCCAACAGTAGTGATTAATATTGACATAATAGAAGTAAGTGGATCAATTAAGTAGCCGAATTCTAAAGAAAAATCATTAGTGATGATCCAAGACCATACATATTGATAGATAGAACTGCTATTTATTTGCTGAATAGACAGATCAATCGAAAAAATCATGACTATACTTAACAATAAAATACTATGAAAGGACCACATACGACGAAGATTTTTTGTTGCCGTGGGAAAAAGAAGAAGTCCCACCCCTATTAACATAGGAACTGGAAGTGGAACGAAGGGTATTATCCACGCATATTGATATGTCTGTTCCATAAAAAATAAAAAGTTTTTTATTCTTAATTAAGTGTTTCCGATTCACCGGATCTTATCTCTTTTGAAAGGAGTCAATAAAAAAATCAAGATATGTACTAACATAAATAGAATTTTCTAATTTTATATTCTTACTTATTGTTTATTGTAAGTCTTTCTTAAATACTTCAACTATTCAAATCAAGAAGTTACAATTGGTCAAATGATATAACTAAAGTACTCGTAAAACGTGAATACTTAGTTAGTCACTAATATATTTATGAAGATACCGAAAATGAAAAATTCAATGATTATTAAAAAATTTCTAATCCTAGAGCAAGTATAAAGAATTACACTAAAAATACTAATATGAATCATAGGATTAGATTAACTAAGATCACTAACCTGGCCTAATGAAATAAGAACTCGCTATTTTAGTTAGTTTATTCAAAATCATTAACTAGTTCATTATGGAATTGATTGATTTATTTCCAGTCTAATAAAATCAAAAACATTAAAGATTAAAGTTTTTCAGTAAGCAACAAGGGTGGGGTTCTTAAACCTTTCGATGTATTTTAGTACATGTAAATTAAATGTAGAACGACGAAAATAGGCAGAAATAGAAATGTAGGGTCTTTTTGATTCTTTATGTTATAGAGTTCAACCAATTTAATTGCTAGGGCACGGCGTATTCTATAGATTTGAATAAGAAAGAGAAATAAAAGTATCAATATCAATCAATACAAATTTTTCTTTCTTACGAATATTGTATGGACTAGAAAAACCATTTTCTTTTTGAAAAAAAAAAAAAATATATCCTCTTCTTCTAGTAATATTTTATGCAATTTTCACATATCTTTCACCTATCTACATTTATATGAAAATAATATTATCTAGAGAATAAAAAGAACAATTCGTTTTGAACAATAGATGTCTTTCACATCCAACTATAATAATGAGTAACCTCTTCATTTTTAAATGGCAGTTCCAAAAAAACGTACTTCTATATCAAAAAAGCGTATTCGTAAAAATATTTGGAAACGGAAGGGATATTGGGCAGCGTTAAAAGCTTTTTCGTTAGGGAAATCTCTTTTGACCGGAAATTCAAAAAGTTTTTTTGTGCGACAAACAAATAAGTAATAAAACGTTGGAATAATCTGGATTTGACTCGAAAAAGGTCCATTTCATAATTAAAAATGAACAATTTACATTACCTATTGTTATTATTGTTGGGCTAATCAATATGAAATGGACCTTTCTTTTCTCCTATGATATAATGAATTCTACAACTAATACTTTTTTGTTTGAAAAAAGAATAAAGACAGGATACAAGGTTTTAACCCTCTTTTAGTATGTTTTTTCATTTCCAAGGTGGGGAGTTTTATTTTCCCCATCGAACTATTTGTTACAATTCCAATAATAAATAAGAAAATTCTTTTTTCTCTCTATATCATATCTATAGAAGAGCAAATAGAAAATCTTTAGCTAAGTTAAAATTAATGAATTGTTGATATTAATTGATTCTATTTTTAAAACTTTTTGTGTAACTTTCGGACTTCTTAATTTCCTTTCTCTAAATTATTATATAGATCTCCCATATATCTTTCGCTTTCAACCCAATCAAAAAAGCCGTTAGCTTAGTTAGAATATTGTGTACGAAAAATGTGTCATTTTTAAAAAATTCAAAAAAAATGGGGTCTATTTTGTAAAAATGCATTTTTTTGAGGTCGATCGCGGTAGAACTATCTAGTTACAAGAGTTCAATCTCAGGAAAGCATAACCTACACGAAAGTCTTAAATTAATTTAATAAACTGACACCCTAAATGAAAAAAATGAACTTTCAAATCCCTATTTTAATGAATTTGGATTTATCAGTTTAAATCTTTCCTAAAA